TTTATAAAATTATTAAAGTTATAGGTTCATATTTAAAGATGATAATTATGTAAGTGAAAACGGTTTTTGCCCCACCATCACTTGGGCTGTGGAGGGATCCTAAGGGGGTAGGATCAGCTATTTCACACTTATCCTCCGGCAACATGCCTGTAGCTGCTGCACAACATGAATGTGTAAGGTAGAGGTGGGATAGAAGAATTATAAAAATGAATCAGGTAAGTGAAAACGGTTTTTGCCCCACCATCACTTGGGCTGTGGAGGGATCCTAAGGGGGTAGGATCAGCTTTTTTTTTGAAGTTGGTAGATCGGATTGTGTGGCCGATGGTTTTGAAGTTGGTAGATTGGATTGTGTGGCCGATGGTTTGAAGTTGGTAGATCGGATTGTGTGGTCGATGGTTTGAAGTTGGTAGATTGGATTGTGTGGTCGGATGGTTTTGAAGTTGGTAGATCGGATTGTGTGGTCGGTGGTTTTGAAGTTGGTAGATTGGATTGTGTGGCCGATTCGGTTTGAAAGATTAGTAGATTGAATTGCGTGGTCGGTGGTTTTGAAGTTGGTAGATCGAATTGTGTGGCCGATGGTTTTAGAAGTTGGTAGATGGAATTGTGTGGCCGATGGTTTTGAAGTTGGTAGATCGGATTGTGTGGTAGTTGATTGAAGATTGGTAGAATTGGCTGAGTGGTAGATGATTAGAAGAAGCATGAAAAGGAAGAAAGAAGGGAAGGGAAAAGAAGAAACTGAAAGTAGATCAGAAATGTAGATATTTGATGAATGATGTATATATTATATAGTATATAGATGATTATTAGAATATTTTTATATGACCCAATATTTAGGTATTTGTTTATAAAGTTTTATTCTTACTTGTGAATTTATTATTTGAATATTTTACATGTAAATTTTTGTGAGTAATATGTATATCTAAAAGGTTATTTGTTTATTCGCAGTATATGATTTTAGTAATTAAGGTAACTTAGAATTAGTAATTTGAAATATGGTCGACAAAAGTCGTGCCAGCAGTCGCGGTTATACGTAGGACTTAAATAAATGTTATTAGTGTTGAAGTTAATTTGTGTTTGAAAATTTATAATCAATTGTCGGAGGTAGAATTTGAGAATTGAGATATATTTTATTGAATAATGAAGCTTTGAAATTTAAGTTTTAAACTAGGATTAGATACCCTATTATTTTAAATATAAATGGATAACACTTGAGTAGTAATAGTTAAGTTCTTGAAACTTAAAGAATTTGGCGGTGTTTTAGTCTTTTCAGAGGAATCTGTCCTGTAATTGATAATACACATTATATTAAATTTAATCTTGTAATGTCAGCTTGTATACCGCCGTCGTAAGATTATCTTTGAAGAGGAATAATTTTCTAGAAATTAAAATAAAGTTTATGTCAGGTCAAGGTGCAGCTTATGATTAAATAGAGATGGATTACAATATTTTTATAAATAAATGGATGTTGGATTGAAATATTCAACTGAAGGTGGATTTGAAAGTAATTTTGTTATATTATGATAATATGATTATAGCTCTAAAACATGTACACATCGCCCGTCGCTCTCATTTTTTTAAGGTGAGATAAGTCGTAACATAGTAGGTGTACTGGAAAGTGTATCTAGAATGTCAGAATGAAGCTTTATAGTAAAGCATTTCATTTACATTGAAAAGAATTTCGTGCGATTCGAATTATTCTGAAAGGATGTTATTAATAGTTAAATTTGTTTTGTTTTTATTTTAATTAAAATAATTTTATGGAAATTTGTTTGAGTATATTTTATAGAAATAATAAGATTATTTATAGTGTAGTAGTATTGTGGGAGAATTATGAAATATTTGAAAAATTTATTTTTAAGAAAGTAGATTATTAATTGTACCTTGTGTATCAGGGTTTATCAATAATTTTGTATGGAATATACAATTCTCGAGTTAAAAAGAGCTAATGTAATATGCGAGTTAATGTGATATATTTATTAGTAATATTATGTTAGTAATGAAACGTTAGTCGTTTTTTAAGATATCTAGTTTTCTAAGAAATGAATTTAATTCAGTTAAGTTTATGTAATTGTTTAAATTGTTAAATAATTATATAATCTGGAAAATAATTTGAGGGATAAGCTTTGAATTAGAGATTATAAACTTATAAAATTTATTTAAAAATGTAGGCTTTAAATTAGCCAACTATTTAATAATGTTATAAATTATTTTATAGGAATATGATTTTATGAAAAATTTAATTTGTATATTAGAATGATTTAAATAATTAAATATTATTTGAAATAATGATAAAATTAGTATAATTAAATGTATAGAATATTTGTATTTAAAATTTATGTTAAGGAATTAGGCAAAAATGTAATATTCGCCTGTTTAGCAAAAACATGTCTTCTGGTGTATAATTTGAAGTCGGACCTGCCCACTGATTGAATTGAAGGGCCGCGGTATTTTGACCGTGCAAAGGTAGCATAATCATTAGTTTTTTAATTGAAGGCTGGAATGAATGGTTTGACGAAATATTAGCTGTCTCAGTGTAAACAATAGAATTTAACTTTTGAGTCAAAAGGCTTAAATGTAAATGGAGGACGAGAAGACCCTATAGAGCTTTATATATTACATAATAATTTATTGTAGAATATTGAGAATATTTATGAAAATATATTGTGTTGGGGTGACATAAAGATTTAAATAACTCTTTATAATAATTACATTGATTTATGAATAATTGATCCATTAATATTGATTATAAGATAAAGTTACCTTAGGGATAACAGCGTAATTTTTTTTAAGAGTTCATATCAACAAAAAAGATTGCGACCTCGATGTTGGATTAAGGAATATGATTAGGTGTAGAAGTTTAATTAATAGGTCTGTTCGACCTTTAAATCCTTACATGATCTGAGTTCAAACCGGTGTAAGCCAGGTTGGTTTCTATCCTCATTATATATAAAATATTTTAGTACGAAAGGACCAAATATTTGAAATAATTTTGTTTAAAGTGATTATTATTAACTATTTTGGCAGAAAGAGTGCCTTGAATTTAGAATTCAAATATGTAAAAATTTACAAATAGTATTGTTAAGTGAAATTATAACTAGTTTAGTTAGAGCTTTAATTTTAATTGTGGGAGTATTAATTGGGGTAGCGTTTTTAACATTGTTGGAACGTAAAGTTTTAGGTTATATTCAAATTCGTAAAGGTCCTAATAAAGTAGGATTTGTTGGATTACCTCAACCGTTTGCTGATGTAATTAAGCTTTTAACTAAGGAATCTACTTATCCATTATTATCAAATTATTTTTTATATTATTTTTCGCCTATTTTTAGTTTATTTTTGGTATTATTAGTTTGAATGGTATATCCATTTATGACTATAGTATTTTCTTTTAATTTAGGATTATTATTTTTTTTGTGTTGTACAAGAATAGGAGTTTATACAGTTATAATTGCAGGATGATCTTCAAATTCAAATTATGCATTGTTAGGGGGACTTCGGGCGGTCGCTCAGACAATTTCTTATGAAGTGAGTTTGGCGTTGATTTTATTATCATTTGTATTTTTAATTGATGGATATTGTTTAATAAGTTTTATTAAATATCAAGATTATATTTGATTTTTGTTTTTGTCTTTTCCTTTAATGTTGGCTTGATTTGCTTCATGTTTAGCAGAAACTAATCGTACTCCCTTTGATTTTGCTGAAGGGGAATCTGAATTGGTTTCTGGATTTAATGTTGAATATAGAAGCGGGGGGTTTGCTTTAATTTTTATGGCTGAGTATGCAAGAATTTTATTTATGAGAATATTGTTTTGTGTTATATTCATGGGGAGAAATGTATTTTCTTTTATGTTTTTTTTGAAGGTGGCGTTTTTATCTTTTATATTTATTTGAGTCCGTGGAACATTACCTCGGTTTCGTTATGATAAATTGATATATTTAGCTTGAAAGAGATTTTTACCTTTGTCTTTAAATTTTTTATTTTTTTATTTGGGGTTAAAGGTCATTATGTTTTCTTTTTTAATTTAGTGTATTTGTTTTAGTAATAAGTTATTAGAAGAATTAAACTTCTGTCTTATGTTTTCAAAACATATGCTTGCATAAAGCTTTATAACTAATTTACTAATTTATCTCATATTATTAGGACAAGGGGGTTAATAAGATAATAAGCGAAGTAGAGTACAGTTAAGATTTGTCCTGTAAGGATATAAGGATCTTCAACTGGTCGTGCACCAATTCATGTTAGTAAGATGACGATAGTTGTTATTGATCAAAATAAAATTTGATTTAAAGGGTAAAATTGAATACCACGGAATCTATTTCTGTTATAGAAAGGTAAGATTAGAAGAATGGCAATAGATATTACTAAAGCGATAACTCCTCCTAGTTTATTGGGAATTGACCGGAGAATAGCATATGCAAATAAGAAATATCATTCTGGTTGAATGTGAACAGGGGTTACTAAGGGGTTGGCTGGTGTGAAATTATCTGGATCTCCTAATATATAAGGTTCAAGAAGTCTTAAGAAGATAAGAGTGGCTACTATTACAATGAATCCGAATACATCCTTGAATGAAAAATATGGATGGAAAGGAATTTTATCAACATCTCTATTTAGTCCCAATGGGTTATTAGAGCCTGTTTGGTGAAGAAATAATAAGTGGATTATTACGGCAGCAGCTACAATAAAAGGTAAGACGAAATGGAAGGTGAAAAATCGAGTTAAGGTGGCATTATCAACACTGAATCCACCTCATACTCATTGAACAAGATCTGTTCCTAAGTAAGGAACAGCTGATAGTAAATTGGTAATTACTGTAGCACCTCAAAATGATATTTGTCCTCAGGGTAGTACATAGCCTATGAAGGCTGTTCCTATTACTAGAAATAAAATAATTACACCTGTTATTCAAGTATGCATATAATTATATGATCCATAATATATTCCGCGACCGACATGAAGATATAAGCAAATGAAAAAGAAGGATGCTCCATTAGCATGAAGAGTACGTAAAAATCACCCATAATTAACATCTCGACAAATGTGGGCGACACTATTAAAGGCTAAGTCGATATTTGCAGTGTAGTGCATGGCTAAGAAAAGACCGGTAGCGATTTGAATTATCAAACATAAGCCTAAAAGTGAGCCAAAATTTCATCAAGCTGAAATATTGGATGGTGCTGGAAGATCAACCAAGGCTCTATTGGCAATTTTAAACAGAGGGTGTGAGGTTCGTATAGGTTTATTCATTAGTTTTTTGGTCGTAAGGGGCCCTGGAAAATATTAGTAATTTTTACAATTGCAATAAGTGTTAAGAAAAGATAGTTTACTAGTATTAAAGTAATAAGATCAGTAGGTTTATTGTAAAGTTTAGTAAGAAGATAATTTGAATCGTCGTGAAGAGTAATAAATTCATTGTCAATATTGTTTATTTCTTCATTAAATCTTAGTATATTTCATAGAGTTGAATCACTAATAAGTGAAATGGAAATAATTACTGAGAGTCTTATTAAAATAATAATTAAAGATTTTGTGGGAATAGAGAATAGTTCATTTGAGGCTAGTCTTGTAATATAAATGAATAGAACTAGTATTCCCCCTAGGAATACTAGGAATAAGATATAAGAGAATCAAAATGTTGATGTTATTATTCCCGTGGTTAGTGATACAATTAAAGTTTGTAAAATAATAATGAGTGTTATTGCTATAGGGTGGTTGACTTGTGTAAAAATTACTGCATTTAGTAAATTAGAAATTATAATGCTAAGATTTAGTATACAAAGGGTAGTTTAAATAAAATATTAATTTTGGGGATTAATGATGAGAAATTTTCTTTCCTTTGAGTTTTAGAAGTAATATACTTAATATTGGTTTACAAGACCAGTGTTTTTATTTAAACTACTAAAACAATGGTAATACTTATTTATTGAGTTGTAGTGATTTTAGTATTTTTAAGAGGTGTATGGGTATTTTGTTCTAATCGAAAACATTTATTGGCTACGTTATTAAGATTGGAATTTGTAGTTTTAAGATTATTTTTGTTATTATTTATATTTTTGAACATATATACCTTTGAATTATTTTTTAGAATAGTATTTTTAACGTTTTCGGTATGTGAAGGAGCTTTAGGTTTATCAATTTTGGTATCAATGATTCGTACTCATGGAAATGATTTTTTTCAAACATTTAGAATTTTACAATGTTAAAATTTATTTTTATATTGTTGTTTTTGATCCCCTTGAGTTTTTTATATAAATTTTGATGGTTGGTTCAATGTTTATTATACTTGATGACTTTTTTTTTTATATTGAGATGTATTACATTTAATGATTTTTGTAATTTGAGATACATTTTTGGTATGGATATTTTATCTTATGGTTTGATTTTATTAAGATTTTGAATTTGTTCATTAATAATCACTGCGAGCGAAAAGGTTTATCATTATAAATATTTTAATTCGTTTTTTTTATTTTTTGTGATTTTTTTGCTTTTAATGTTATGTTGTACATTTAGAAGAATAAGATTATTTTCTTTTTATTTGTTTTTTGAAGGTAGATTAATTCCTACATTATTCTTGATTTTGGGTTGAGGATATCAGCCTGAACGTCTTCAAGCTGGGGTATATTTGTTGTTTTATACATTATTGGCGTCGCTACCTTTATTGGTAGGATTATTTAATATTTATGGATTTTATGGTAGTTTATATATTGGTTTTATAAACAATGTGAGATTATCAAGAATATTATTTTATATAAGATTAATTTTGGCGTTTTTGGTTAAAATGCCTATATTTATAGTTCATTTGTGATTACCTAAGGCTCATGTGGAAGCTCCAGTTTCAGGTTCAATAATTTTGGCTGGGGTTTTATTGAAGTTAGGGGGCTATGGACTATTACGAGTTTATATAATATTAACAAAGTTGGGATTAGTATATAATGTTGTTTGAATTAGAATTAGATTAGTAGGTGGTTTTTTAATAAGATTAGTATGTTTACGTCAAGTTGATTTAAAGGCTTTAATTGCTTATTCTTCTGTAGTTCATATAGGGATGGCTTTAGGGGGATTAATAACATTAACTGATTGAGGGTTTTTGAGAACATATTCTTTAATAATTGCCCATGGGTTGTGCTCGTCAGGTTTATTTGCTTTAGCAAATATTTCTTACGAACGGTTAGGGAGTCGTAGTTTATTGATTAATAAAGGTTTAATAAATTTTATACCTTCTATAGCGTTGTGGTGATTTTTATTAAGTTCATCTAATATAGCGGCCCCTCCTTCTTTGAATTTAATAGGAGAGATTGGCTTATTAAATAGATTAGTTATATGATCTTGAATTACAATGGTGATATTAATGTTGGTTTCTTTTTTTAGAGCAGCTTATACATTGTATTTATATTCTTATAGTCAACATGGAATAATTTATTCTGGTATTTATTCTTGTTCGATGGGTTATTTACGTGAATATTTGTTATTAATGTTGCATTGATTACCATTAAATATTTTAATTTTAAAGGGTGATTTATGTATTTTGTGATTGTATTTAAGTAGTTTATTGAAAAATATTGATTTGTGGTGTCAATGAAGTAATGATGTTTACCTTAAATCATTTTATGGTCATTATCAATTTGTTTTTTAAGATTTGTTTTTCTGTTTTCTATTGCTTTATTTTTAATAATAATAGGAGTATATTTTATTATAAATGATATGGTTGTTTTTATTGAGTGAGAGATTTTTACTTTAAATAGTTCTTCTTTAGTTATAACATTTTTATTTGATTGAATATCTTTATTATTTATGAGTTTTGTATTATTTATTTCTTCGTTAGTAATTTTTTATAGAGAAGAATATATACATGGTGATTTAGTAATTAATCGGTTTATTATTTTAGTATTAATGTTTGTATTGTCTATAATGTTTTTGATTATTAGTCCTAATTTGATTAGAATTCTTTTAGGTTGAGATGGTTTGGGGTTGGTTTCTTATTGTTTGGTTATCTATTATCAAAATGTTAAATCTTATAGAGCTGGTATATTAACAGCTTTATCTAATCGTATTGGTGATGTAGCTTTATTAATAGCAATTGCTTGAATACTTAATTTTGGAAGTTGAAATTATATTTATTATTTGGATGTGATGAAGGAATCAAATATTATATGTATTGTTGCAGGATTAGTTGTTTTAGCAGCTATAACAAAAAGTGCACAAATTCCTTTTTCTTCTTGATTGCCTGCAGCTATAGCTGCTCCTACGCCAGTTTCGGCATTAGTTCATTCTTCAACATTAGTAACTGCAGGGGTTTATTTATTAATTCGATTTAATGTGGTTATTGTTGAAAATAGTTTAGGAAAATTTTTATTATTGATTTCTGGTTTAACAATGTTTATAGCGGGATTAGGTGCGAATTTTGAGTATGATTTAAAAAAGATTATTGCCCTTTCTACTTTAAGACAATTGGGATTAATAATAAGAATTTTGTCTATAGGTTTTCCTAAATTGGCTTTTTTTCACTTATTAACACACGCATTATTTAAGGCTTTATTATTTATGTGTGCAGGTTCTGTAATTCATAATATGAAGAATTCTCAAGATATTCGATATATGGGTGGTCTATGTGTTCAAATGCCTTTAACAGTTATCTGTTTTAATGTGTCAAATCTTGCTTTATGTGGAATACCTTTTTTAGCGGGGTTTTATTCAAAGGATTTGATTTTGGAAATTGTTTCACTATCTTATTTAAATGGAATTAGTTTTTTTTTATATTTTTTTTCAACTGGTTTAACTGTTTGTTATTCTTTACGATTGGTTTATTATTCTATAACGGGAGATTTTAATTCATCTTCTCTTCATCCTTTAAGTGATGAGGGGTGAATTATGCTTAAGGGAATATTAACATTAATAATAATAGCAATTATAGGTGGATGTATATTAAGATGGGTATTGTTTCCTTCTCCGCAAATAATTTGTTTACCTTTTTGAATGAAGACTTTAGCTTTAACTGTAAGTGTGTTGGGGGGTTGATTAGGTTATGAATTATCTAAATTTTCAGTGTCTTATACACTACAGTCTTTAAAATTTTATTTAATATCATGTTTTGTTGGGTCTATATGGTTTATGCCTTTTATCTCTACTTATGGGGTTAATTATGTACCTTTAATATTAGGTAATTATGTATATAAGTCTTTTGACCAAGGATGGAGTGAAGACTGAGGGGGTCAGATAATTTATTCTATATCTAGACAATGTTCAAGTGTAGTTCAATGATGGCAAAATAATACTATTAAAATGTATTTGATTAGATTTATTTTGTGATTTGTAATATTGTTAATATTGCTGTTATATTTAAATAGCTTATATATAGAGCATAACACTGAAGATGTTAAGGAAATTGAATGATTTTTAAATAATATTTATAAATAAGAAATATATTATTTATACAATGAAAATGTATTGTTTTTTTTAAACTATATAAATAGAAATGTTAATGGAGTTAAACCATTTAAATGGAAAGTTAGCAGCTTTCATTTGATCCTCACATTTCCTTAATTGGAAATAAATTTCACTAATATTATTAACAGTAATACACCGCTTCTTTGGTTTCAATTAATACTAAAATGAGTTCACAAGTAAGGATGAATACATCTAAGATCAAGTCGAAATTGATTGCAATAAATCGCTTCTTACTTAAGGAAGATTGAATAATCAATACTTTTTGAATGCAAATCAAATGTTATACTTAACTACGACCCTAAATTAAGAAGCTCATTCTAGTGCACCTTGATTTCACTCATGAAATAAACCAATAAGTAGGATTAATAGAAAAAATATTCTAACGATAGTTCATGAAATGATGTTTGAAGATTGTATAATAATGGTAACAGGTAGAAGTAAGGCGATTTCTACATCAAAAATTAAGAAGATTACTGCAATTAAGAAAAAGCGAAGAGAAAAAGGTAAACGTGCTGATCTTTTAGGATCGAAACCACATTCAAAAGGTGATCTTTTTTCTCGATCATTGATTGATTTTTTTGAAAGAATGGAAGCTAAAATTATTACAATTATAGCTAAAGCAATTGAAATAATAGATATTATGTATATAATTCAAATTATTTATTTTGAATTGTTTCAACCTTTTTGATTGGAAGTCAAATGTACATATATACTAAATAAATATCTACCTCATCAGTAAATGGAGATGTAAAGGAACAATCAAACAACGTCAACAAAATGTCAGTATCAAGCTGCTGCTTCAAACCCAAAGTGGTGATTAGGGGAAAAGTGACATATTAAATGTCGTATTAAGCAAATTGATAAGAATGTTGTTCCAATTAATACATGAAGTCCATGAAATCCAGTTGCTATATAAAAAGTAGATCCATATGATGCATCTGCAATTGTGAAAGGTGCTTCAATATATTCGTAAGCTTGTAAGATGGAAAAATAAATTCCTAAGATAATTGTAAAGAATAATCCTTGAGTTGTCTGACTATAATTTCCTTCTATTAAACTGTGGTGTGCTCAAGTTACTGTCACACCTGATGCAAGAAGAATAGCTGTGTTTAGAAGGGGGATTTGTAATGGATTAAATGGTTGGATACCAGCAGGGGGCCACATAGCTCCTATATCAATATTAGGGGAAAGACTTCTATGAAAGAAGGCTCAGAAAAAAGAGACGAAAAAGAATACTTCTGAGACAATAAATAAAATTATTCCCCAACGTAATCCATAATTTACTGAAAGTGTGTGTAATCCTTGATATGTACCTTCACGGGTAATATCTCGTCATCATTGAATTATTGTTAAAATTGTAATTAATGTTCCTAGAAATAATAAGGTGTTATTAAATTGGTGAAATCACTTTACTAAGCCAGCAGCTGTAACAAGGGCTCCAATAGCACCAGTTAAAGGTCAAGGTCTTGGATTTACTAAATGGAAGGGGTGATTAGAATGTGTGGTCATTAATTAACTTCTCTGGAGTATAGGGTGGCTAGGACTGCAAAGACGTAAGCTTGAATTATTGCGACAGCAGCTTCTAATGTTAATAGTGCAATTTGTGCAAATATTAGTATAGATAAGAGAGACATAGTTAATGAAGGCCCTGTATTACCTAAAAGAGTGAGTAGTAAGTGGCCTGCAATTATATTAGCTGCTAAACGAACTGCTAGAGTACCTGGTCGGATTACATTACTAATTGTTTCAATACAAACCATAAAAGGTATTAAAGCTGCGGGAGTTCCTTGAGGGACTAGATGAGCAAATATATGTTGAGTATGATTAATTCAACCATAAATTATGAAACTAAATCAAAGAGGTATAGCAAGGGCAAGGGTTATTGCTAAATGGCTTGAGCTAGTAAAAATGTAGGGGAATAATCCTAGAAAATTATTAAATAGAATTAATGCAAATACAGCAATAAATAAAAAGCTTCTACCATTATGACCAGAAGGTCCAATTAAGGTTTTGAATTCGTTGTGTAAAGTTTTAATAACGGAATATCAAATTACTCTATGTCGTGAGGGAACTATTCAATAAATAAGAGGTAGAATTATTATCCCAAGAAAAGTTCTTAATCAGTTTAATGATAAGTTTATAATATTAGTGGTAGGATCAAAAACAGAGAATAAATTAGTTATCATTTTCAGTTTAATGAAATTTGAGGGAGGGAAGAAACTTCTTCTTGGGATGAAATTGGTTGATAAATGGTGAAAAAATAGTTAATAATAGTAAATAGGATTAATGCAATGGAAAATATTGAAAATAAAAATATTCATCTTATAGGTGCTATTTGAGGAATAAAGAAATATTAATATATTAATAATTTTAGTATGACATACTAATGTTATTTTTTAACTAATTTCTTCATCAGAAGTAATCGTTAATTACTATTATATGGTTTAAGAGACCATTACTTACTTTCAGTCATCTGGTGATTCATTATTAAGAATTCAATTAATAAATGTTTTAGTATTAACTCTTTCTAGAACAATAGGTATAAATCTATGATTTGTACCACAAATTTCCGAGCATTGCCCATAATAAAGTCCTGGTCGATTTATGAAGAAACTAGTTTGATTTAATCGACCAGGACTTGCATCAACTTTTACACCCAAGGAGGGAACAGTTCAGGAGTGTAAAACATCTGCTGCGGTAACTAATATACGAATTTGAGTATTAAAGGGTAATACAGTTCGATTATCTACATCTAATAGTCGAAAACCATTTCTGGATATTTCGTTGTATGGAATTATATAAGAGTCAAATTCATGGGGATTTACAAAATCAGTATATTCATAACTTCAGTATCATTGATGTCCAACAGTTTTTACTGTAATAATAGGGTCTATTGATTCATCTAGAAGATAAAGGAGTCGTAAAGAAGGTAGTGCAATAAAGATGAGGATAATTGCTGGTAGGATTGTTCAAATTACTTCAATTGTTTGACCTTCAAGTAAATATCGGTGAGTATATTTGTTGAAAAATAGTGTTAGTATAATATAAGCAACAAGGACTGTAATTATTAATAAAATTAATAATGTGTGATCATGAAAGAAAATTAATTGTTCTATTAAAGGAGAAGCGGCGTTTTGTAGATTTAGATCTGATCATGTTGCCATAGATTCTAATAAAAGGATATTCTTTATATGTAGAGCTTAAATCTACCGCACTTATCTGCCATATTAGAAATTAGTTAGCATAGGTAATTCTGAATAACTATGTTCAGCAGGAGGTAAATTTTGATATCATTCTAAAGAGCTTACTATATTTAGGGAGAATAGGATAGGGCGATTTGAAATTATACTTTCTCAGATAATAAAAATAAGTAAGATAATTCCAATAAAAGAGATGGTTGAACCAACAGTTGATACTACATTTCAAGCAGTGTATACATCTGGATAATCTGAATATCGACGAGGTATTCCTGCTAGCCCTAAAAAGTGTTGAGGAAAGAATGTTAAATTTACTCCAATAAATATAATGGTGAATTGAATTTTTAATCATTTAGGATTTAATGATAATCCTGTAAATAACGGATATCATTGTACAAATCCAGCTATGATTGCAAATACGGCCCCTATAGATAGAACGTAATGGAAGTGGGCAACAACATAGTAAGTATCATGTAAAATGATATCAATTGATGAATTAGCAAGTACTACACCTGTTAAACCACCAATTGTAAATAGGAAGACGAATCCCAAAGCTCAAAGTAAAGATGGGCTATAAGTGAATTGTGTTCCATGAAGAGTAGCTAATCATCTAAAAATTTTAATACCAGTGGGTACAGCAATAATTATAGTGGCTGAGGTAAAATAAGCTCGTGTGTCAACGTCTATTCCTACAGTAAATATATGGTGAGCTCACACTACAAATCCTAATAAACCAATAGCAAGTATAGCATAAATTATTCCTAATGTTCCAAATGCTTCCTTTTTTCCACTTTCTTGACTAATAATATGAGAAATTATACCAAATCCTGGTAGAATTAAAATATAAACTTCAGGATGCCCAAAAAATCAGAAGAGGTGTTGATATAGAATTGGATCACCTCCACCTGCAGGATCGAAGAAAGAGGTATTTAAGTTTCGATCTGTTAATAATATAGTAATAGCTCCTGCAAGGACAGGAAGAGATAAAAGTAATAGAAGAGCTGTAATACCTACTGCTCATACAAATAAGGGTGTTTGATCTAAAGACATACCAGGTGCCCGTATATTAATTGTTGTTGTAATAAAATTTACTGCTCCTAAAATTGAGGAGATTCCGGCTAAATGTAAGGAAAAGATAGCTAGGTCTACTGATGCCCCAGCATGGGCAATATTAGCTGAAAGAGGGGGGTAAACAGTTCAACCAGTACCAGCCCCATTTTCTACTAATCTTCTAGCTAATAGTAAGGATAATGAAGGTGGTAATAATCAAAATCTTATATTGTTTATACGAGGGAATGCTATATCAGGGGCACCTAATATTAAAGGTACTAACCAGTTTCCAAATCCACCAATTATGATTGGTATAACTATAAAGAAAATTATTACAAAAGCGTGAGCAGTTACAATAACATTATAGATTTGATCATCTCCAATTAAAAATCCAGGTTGACCTAATTCAGCTCGGATTAATATACTTAAAGATGTACCTACTATACCAGCTCAAGCTCCAAAGATAAAATATAAAGTTCCAATGTCCTTATGATTGGTTGAGAATAATCATTGTTGCGGTAAAATGGCTGAGTTTAGGCGATAAATTGTAAATTTATTTACGAGATATATTCTCTTTTATCAAACTTTATAGTCATGTAATGATATTAGACTGCAATTCTAAAGGAGTAGTAAAGCTACTAAGGTTTAAAATACATATTTTATTTATAGCTTTGAAGGCTATTAGTTTAATTAACTTAAAACCTTATATAATATTAAAAATTAATGATCTGAAGGTTAAGCCCAATAAAGAAATTATTGTAAATGTTATTATGATAATATAAAAATGATTATCATATAATTGAATGTGATTTCATTTAATTTCTGTGTAAGAAAATAGGAAGGCTGAAAATGTGATCCGGATATAGTAGAATAAAGTAATAAGAGTTGTAATTACTATTAATGTAATAATTAATAATCTATTTAGTTCGGCTATGGCTTGAATGATTAATCATTTAGGTAAGAAACCGAGAAAAGGGGGTAATCCCCCTAAAGAGAGTAGTAGGGTAAATATACAAAATTTTATTTTAGGGTCGTTATTTATTAGAAGAAAGTTTTGATTAATATGGAAACTTTGAAAATTATTAAATATAAAAATAATTGCTGTGCTAAGAAAAAAATAAATTAGGAAGTATAATTCCCATAAATTTTCTCCTGAGGTTATAGCTGCAATTATTCAACCTAGGTGATTAATTGATGAATATGCTATTAACTTGCGTAAAGATGTTTGATTTAATCCTCCTAAAGATCCAATAATAATTGATGAAATAATAATGATTGAAAAGAATGCATTTATATTAATTAAGTAAGAAAGTAATATTAAAGGTGCAATTTTTTGTCATGTTATTAAAATTAAATTGTTTATTCAGTTTAATCCTTCTATAGTTGCTGGAAATCAAAAGTGGAAGGGAGCTGCACCTAGTTTTAATAGAAGGGCTGAACTAATCAAAAGAAGAAAAATTTCATGATTTAGAAGAACAGATATATTTGATATTAAAAATATTATAATAAGAGAGAATAATAAGAGAGAAGAAGCAATGGCTTGAATAAGAAAATATTTTAGTGATGCTTCTGTTGATATAATATTTTTTGTATTGGATATGAGGGGAATGAAAGAGAGTAAATTAATTTCCAATCCTATTCAGACCCCTAATCAGGAAGTTGATGAAATGGAAATTAAGGTACCTATAATTAATGTACTTAAAAATAAAATTTTTGAAGGATTTAATAAAATTAAAAAGGAGGACAATCCTATTTACGGGGTATGAACCCATTAGCTTTTATTAGCTTACCTTTTTTTCTGTGAATTATATTTAGGTGTATGAAGCACGAAAGTTTTTGATACTTTAGGGAGTAGTTTAAGTCTACTGAATGTAATGAAGGTAAATAATTTTACATAATTTACTCTATCACTGTAATCCTTTTGTCAGGCACTTCATT